CCAAATCCAAATCACATAAGTGCTTATTACTAAGAGACATCCCAGTATCAATATTTAGTCATTCGTGGGTCTCTTTTAAATTTTATATTTTATAGAGTAGAGAAACTAGATATATCTAGTTTCTCTACTCTACTTGTTTCTCATTTATCCCTACGGAATACCAGACAAAATAGAACGATCTTAGAAGGTTGATAATGAAATTGATTTATTTTTCCAAGAAGAATGATCGGACTGACAGTGACAACAAACAATTTGTTATAACAAAAAACGAGTCTTATTATTCGAAACGCCTTGTGATCTTCAACCAATTATGAGCTTCAATATAATTCCCGGGAGTAAGTGCTATAGCTTGTTTCCAATACTCAGCGGCTTGGTTGAACCAAGCCTCTGCAATTTCAGAATCTCCTTGTCGAATGGCCTGTTCTCCCCGGTCGGAATAGGTGGGTGAATTCCTTCCCTTAGAACCGTACTTGAGAGTTTACTACCTCATACGGCTCATCATTCGGTATCCCCTTTTAATCTACCATATCTAATCTAATTCAACGAAGGTTATCATAGATCCAGAGACAGACCCATCTCCTTTTTATCGGGTTAACTAAAAGAGATTAATTATAGAAGTTTTAAACGAAAATTTGGATTACTAATTGGTTTTCGTTTTATCTTTTATCCCACCTTCTGAAGAATAAAACATAGGTATTTTTTTTTATTTACCTATTGTATCGTTAGAATTTTCTGAAAAGGTAACTATCTCAATTTCATATAGAAATTTATATAGAATCCTTGAAAAAGACTTTCCTTCATAAGAAAGAAAAGACTTACTCTCTTTGGGATCTGATGCTACACCGCTGCTCCCTAGTGGATCAACTCTATTACATAAGTTGATTCCTAACTTTTTGAATATCATGACAATGATATAAGTAAGCAGTTCTTATTGTATCGGACCAAAACCTCGCTAATTGATCTTTACGGTGCTTCCTCTATCAATTAGATTCTTTATCCATAGAATAAAGTATCTAGGCATATCTATTTCTTCATTTGATATGAAGTTTTTTTCTTTGCTACAGCTGATAAAAATCGTTATTTTGGACGATGTATATGTAGAAAGCCTTTTAGTATTTAATGCTTTTTTCTTTTCCTTTCTATAGTAGAGAGAGTCGCACGTAATGACAGATCACGGCCATATTATTAAAAGCTTGGGGTAAGAATGGGTTTCGTTCTAGTGCTCGAAAATAATATTCCAAAGCTTTTGTATGTTCTCCATTACTTGTGTGGATAAGTCCTATATTATAGAGTATATAACTTCGATCATAGGGATCTATTTCTAGTCGCATAGCTTCATAATAATTCTGTAAAGCTTCCGCATAATTTCCTTCGGATTGAGCCGACATCCGTTACGGTCGTCATTCGATTCCACGAATCTCCGTTTCAGAACCGTACGTGAAATTTGCATCTCATACGGCTCCTCCTTTATGTACATAATAAGAATAATAACTTATTAAGACTAAAAATATTCTCATTATAAACTGAGCGGGGCTAGTGTTTTTACAGGAAATCTCTAGCCAACCCTTCTGCAAAAGATTTTTTCTCACCATCAAGCGTGTTAGGATTAGATAGAAATAAAATAGTAACTCCAACAATTTCTTTGTCCTCAACGCTCCCTAATTTACAGGAATTGGTCACTTCAACAATCTTCGACGGTTATACGGGTATCCAAAGTACCAACGAGATGGATGCTTGTTGTCCCAGCCATTCTTGTTAGCCCCAACCTTGATAAGGAGGAAGGGGTTAATCTTTACTAAATAACAAAGTTTTTGTGTTGTTGATTTCTAGGTGTAGTGCTTCTTCCCATATGCCCCCTATTGGTACTAGTGAAGTAGGATTAACCTGTAATATAGAACCTATAGGTGTAACCTTTCGCTCAATACTCCAATCCACAATTGAAGCACCTGAGGCGGCATTACTCGAGGATACACGACAGAAGGAATTGTTCTATTTATAAACTTCACCTTCAACAAGTGTAGATTTCTTTCAGTAATCTTTTTTCTTTCTATCCCAAAGCGTGTGTCTTTGGATGATAAAAAAAGAATCAAATCGCACCATCTCTGTAGTAAGTAAATGCCTCTTTTTCTCCTGAGGTTGTCGGAATTATTCGTAATAAGATATTGGCTATAATTGAAAACGTTTTATCAATAAAATTTCCATTTATCTGCGATCTAGGCATAGATAACAATGCATTCTATAATTCTTCATTACCTCTCGTAGGAAAACGCTCCCACAAACAAAGGAATTGGACAGTACGAAATAGCATAAAAACAGACTAATAAAATTCAATTCTCTTTATTACCGGAACTATGAAGCAAAGACCTTTCTTTTCTATTTTTATAGTTAGGGTTTAATTTGATTGTTCGTACCTATCAAATAATCTAATTCTGAATAACTCGCTAATCACTCGGGTTTTAGGCCATAATCATTATGTAGGAGAGATGGCTGAGTGGTTCAAGGCGTAGCATTGGAACTGCTATGTAGGCTTTTGTTTACCGAGGGTTCGAATCCCTCTCTTTCCGTACGTTACCCAATTCACCAATGTTACTGACCATAATGTCTCAAATAAGGGAGAATATTATTCTAATAGTTAGACGGTATGGGTTCTCTATCCCTAATTCCTTTGATACAAAAATATTGGAAAGAAAAGGAATCTAATTCTCGCTGCCGATCTATTCCGTTGTCGAAACTGAAGTAAGATTGCTCGAATCCTTGTTATTTGAGTGAGTTTTAAGTTTGACGAGAATAATATTCTACCACTAGCAATTCATTTATTTTCAACCCGACCTCCTTACTATCTATTATTTGATTGACTAGTCCTTTATATTGGACTGAGTGAAGAGTCAAATGTTTTGGCAATTCCTCATGAGGAGTTGAATCAATAGAATTTTGAATCAGAGCTCTGGATTTTTTATCATCCTTCGCTGTAATAATATCGCTGGGTTTGCAACGATAACTCGGTATATCAACTATCCGACCATTAACTAAAATATGCCTATGATTAACTAATTGACGGGCTCCAGGAATAGTAGAAGCCATGCTCAATCGAAAAAGGATATTATCCAAACGCATTTCAAGTAATTGTAATAAAACCTGACCTGTTGAACCTTTCGCTTTTCCGGCAATACGGACATATTTAAGCAATTGTCGTTCTGTAAGACCATAATGAAAACGCAATTTTTGTTTTTCTTCTAGACGAATACGATATTGGGATCTTTTACCGGAACGTGATTGGTTTCTAAGATCACTTCCAACTCTAGGTCTTTTACGAGTTAGTCCCGGTAAAGCCCCCAGTCGGCGTATTTTTTTGAAACGAGGCCCTCGGTAACGCGACATAAAAACTCCTTATTTGAAATTCCATTTTACAGAATAAGTCTAAATTAAAACTAAACTAAATAATAACTAAAGGGAAATATTGTACTACAAAGAATAATGAGATAAATTGTATCAGACTTTGTTATTGTATATATGAAATATATAAATAAAAAAGGATCTTTTCCTTTCTTGATTTGGTCTGTAGAGACCTAATCTAACTCTTCCTATTTTTTATTCCTAGTTGAAAGTTTCTACGACATATATAGATTGGGGACTCTTGAAAAATGGGTCTTTTCAAAAGTTTTTGATTTCAAAGAGACATTATCAATCATGTAAAAAATCAAACAAATTCGTAAAAGCCAGCTATCGGAATCGAACCGATGACCACCGCATTACAAATGCGATGCTCTAACCTCTGAGCTAAGCGGGCTCACATACGCATAAGAAAATTGTATATTTCATAAGAATTGACTAAACTACTACTTGGATCTTATTTTTCCTAGTAACTATTCAGATTCATTCTTAGCTATTCATAATTCATATTATTATAGCAAAAAGAAATCAAAAAATCGACCGTTCAAGTATTCAATAATGTCGGGTCAAATTCTAGTAAAAGAAGAGTCTATATGTGGTATATATCCATCTCTATTGAATTGCGGATACAGAAATGATAGAATCATTTCTGATCCCATTAAATGGTTTCCGCAGATAGAGATGAAAGAAGATAGGCAAAAAATAAATAGGAGGAAACCCTATTCAATATAGGAATCGGCATCTAATGAATTCAAGGGTTCCATTGAAAAAATGAAACGAATCACAATAAGATTCTAATCGAAAAAAAAAAAAGGGGATATGGCGAAATTGGTAGACGCTACGGACTTAATTGTATTGAGCCTTGGTATGGAAACCTACTAAGTGAAAACTTCCAAATTCAGAGAAACCCTGGAATTAAAAATGGGCAATCCTGAGCCAAATCTTCTTTTCCGAAACCAAACCCAAATACAGGGGTTCAAAAAGCGAGAAAAAAGGATAGGTGCAGAGACTCAACGGAAGTTGTTCTAACAAATAGAGTTTACTATAGTTGCATTGGCAAAGGAATCTTTTCATCGAAACCCCAGAAAGGATGAAGGATAAATCGTAATATACATATATATACGTACCGAAATAGTATATCAAATGATTAATGACGACTCAAATTTTTATTTGAAAATGAGAGAGTTGTTAGGAAGCCATTCCGAGTTGAAGAAAGAAAAGAATCGACTTTTCATTGATAAAATAAGTGTCACTCCACAGTCTGAGAGATCTTTTGACGAACTGAGATTAATCGGACGAGAATAAAGATAGAGTCCCATTATACATGTCAATACTGACAACAAGGAAATTGATAGTAAAAGGAAAATCCGTCGACTTTAGAAATCGTGAGGGTTCAAGTCCCTCTATCCCCAAATCCCCTACAAAGTATTATTTGATTACCTAATTCTTTTTCTCATACTCCCGTTTCTTTTCATTAGTGGTTTCAAGCTTATTATCTGTCTTATTCACCCTATTATTTTACAAAGAGATCCTATAAAAATTGGATTCTCTTTTCACAAACTTAGAAAGTCTAGGAACTGTATAAGACTTTAATAAATACCCTTTCATTT